GATTATGGATCTACTACCAGAAATTCAATGCGTAATCTCAGCATTCAATGTGTATTCCTGAATAATCTAATTTTTCAATTATTCAACCATTTCATTTTACCAAGTTCCACGTTAGCTAGATTAGTCAACATTTATATGTTTCGATGCAACAACAAGATTTTATTTTTAACAAGTAGTTTTGCTGGTTGGTTAATTGGTCACATTTTTTTCATGAAATGGGTTGGATTGGTATTATTCTGGATACGGCAAAATCATTCTATTCGATCTAATAAGTATCTTGTGTCAGAATTTAGAAATTCTATGGCTCGAATCTTTAGTATTCTCTTATTTATCACCTCTGTCTACTATTTAGGAAGAATGCCGTCACCTACAGTCACTAAGAAACTGAAAGAGAAAGAAACTTCAGAAACGGAAGAGGGGGAAGAAAGAAAGGAAGAAAGCGATGTGGAAACAACTTCCGAAACGAAGGAGACTAAACAGGAACAAGAGGGATCCAACGAAGAAAACCCTTCCCTTTGCTCGGAAGAAAAGGAGGATCTGGACAAAATAGATGAAACGGAAGAGACCCGAGTGAATGGAAAGGAAAAAACAAAGGATGAATTTCACTTTCAAGAGGCACGCTATCAAGATAGCCCAGTTCATGAAGATTATGATCTGGATACCCATCAAGAGAATTTTGAATTGGGAAGACTGAAAGAAAAGAAAAAGAAAAGTTATTATTGGTTTTGGGTTGAAAAAACTTTTGTCACTTTTTTTTTCGATTATAAACGATGGAATCGTCCATTACGATATATAGAAAATGATCAATTCGAAAATGCTTTACGCAATGAAATGTCACAATTTTTTTTTTATACATGTACAAGTGATGGGAAACAAAAAATATCCTTTATGTATCCTCCTAGTTTATCGACATTTTCAGAAATGCTAGAACGAAGAATTTCTTTGTACATAAGAGAAAAAATATATGACGAAAATCTTTCTAATTCTTGGATTTATACCAATGAAAAAAAAAAGTTAAATTTGAATAATGAATTGATAAATCGAATAAAAATTATAGAAAAAAATGAGGGATCTACTAGTCTGGATAGGCTTGAAAAAAGAACCATATTATGCGATGATGAGAATCAAAAAAAATGCTTGCCAAAAGCATATGATCCTTTTTTCAACGGACCTTGTCGAGGAACACGAAAAAAACTCTATTCACATGCAATCATGAATCATTTAATTACTTATACAAATACAGAAGATTTAGTAGAAATTTTTTGGATAAATAAGATTCATGATCTACTTCTTAATGATTCCTTAGGAATTTACCGTCAATCATTTTTAAAAAAAACGGAAAAGTCCTTCATCTCAATTGATGAATTATCTTCTGAGTGCGGACACATTTTTAATTTTGAAAAATGTCCTTTATTGACAGAAGCCAAAATAATTGATTCAGAAAGTCAAGCAAAATCTTTGCAATTTGTATTCGATGTAATTACAAAAGATCAAAAAAAAAAGAAAAAGAAAGATATTGGAATGAAAATAAAAGAAGTCAGTAAAAAGGTGTCTAGATGGTCATACAAATTAACCGAGGATTTGTTGGAAGAAGGGGAAAAAGAAAATGAAGAAGAATTAGAAGAAGAAGAGCATGAGATTCATTCAAGAAGAGCCAAACGTGTTGTAATTTATAACGATAATGATCAAAATACCAATTCTATTTCTAGTACTAAGAATGCTAGTAACAATGAGAAAAATGATAATAAAACGGAAGAGGAAGAGGAAGAGGAAGAGGAAGAGGAAGAGGAAGAGGAAGAGGAAGAGGAAGAGGAAGAGGAAGAGGAAGAGGAAGAGGAAGAGGAAGAGGAAGAGGTAGCTCTGATACGTTACTCCCAACAATCGTGTTTTCGTCGCAATCTAATCAAAGGATCCATGCGCGCTCAAAGACGTAAAACAGTTATTTGGGACCTCTTTCAAGTAAATGCGCATTCCCCACTTTTTTTGGACCGTATAGACAAAACATCTTTTTTTTATTCTTTTCATATTAATGAAATGAAGAATCTTATTTTGAGGAATTGGATGGGTAGAGAACGAGAATCTGAATTTAAAATTTTAGATTCCCATTTTGAAAATGAAGAGACAAAAGAAGAAAAGGATAAAAAAGAACGTATAGAAATATCAGAAGCTTGGGATACCTTTGTATTTCTTCAAGCAATAAGAGGTTTCATGTTAGTAATCCAATCTTTTTTTAGAAAATACATTATATTGCCTTCATTTATAATAGCTAAAAATATTTTACGTATGTTATTATTTCAATTCCCCGAGTGGTACGAGGATTTGAAGGAATGGAATAGAGAAATGCATATTAAATGCACCTATAATGGTGTTCAATTATCAGAAACAGAATTTCCCCAAGATTGGTTAACAGACGGCATTCAGATAAAGATTCTATATCCTTTCTGTCTAAAACCTTGGCGAAAAGCTAAGGTACGATCTCATCATAGAGATCGAGGAGATTCAAAATATAAAAACAAAAATTTTTGTTTTTTAACAGTCTGGGGAATGGAAGCAGAACTTCCCTTTGGTTCTCCCCGAAAACGACCTTCTTTTTTTGAACCTATTTATAAAGAACTCAAAAAAAGAAATAGAAGGGTCAAAAATAAGATTTTACAAGTTATAAACTTTTTGAAGGAAAGAATAAAATCCTTTATATTTATAAAAGTTCGAAAAGAAACAACAAAATGGGTCACTAAAATATTTATAGTTATCAAACTCATAATGAAAAAATTGGAAAAAATAAATCCAATTTTTTTATTTGAGTTGAGGAAAGAAAAAGTATATGAAATGAAGGAAAACGAAAAAGATTTACAAAAAAATAAAAAGATTCTTCGCGAATCATCTGTTCGAATTCGACCAAAAAATTGGTTAAATTATTCACTAATAGAAAGAAGAATGAAAGATCTTTCTGATAAGACAATAAAAATCAGGAATCAAATAGAACGAAACGAAAAAGAAAAAAAAAAAGATATAGTTCTAATTTATGATAATAAAAGGCCGGAATCTTTGAAAATATTAAAAAGGAAAAATATCCGATTAATGCGTAAATCGCACTACTTTATAAAATCATTCATTGAAAAAATATACATAGATATTTTACTATGTACCATTAGCATTCCTAAGATCAATGCACAACTTTTCTTTAAATCAAAAAAAAATATCTTTAATAAATCCATTTACAACAATAAAAGAAATAAAGAACAAGAAGGAACTGATGAAACAAATCAAAATACAATGAAGTTGAATTTGGGTTTGACTATAAAAAAGTTGTTTTCAAATACTTATAGTACTGAGAATAGGAATCCAAATTCCGATACTTATTGGAACTTATCTTCCCTATCTCAAGCATATGTATTTTACAAATTATCACAAACCCAATTACTTAATAAGGATCGCTTGAGACCTGTATTTCAATATAAAGGAAACTCTCCTTTTTTTAAGGAAAAATTAAAAGACTCTTGTATGATAATGATACACGGAATATTTGATTCCAAATCAAGACATAATAAAATTCATTCGTATGTAATGAACGAATGGAAAAACTGGTTAAAAGGTCATTATCAATACGATCCATCTCAAAAAAAATGGTCTCGATTAGTAACTAAAGAATGGCGAAATAGAATCAATCAACGCTGTATGATTCAAAACCAAAACAAGGAATCAATCCAATTGGATTTATATAAAAAATACCAATTCATTCATTCCATGAAAAAAAATAACTATGCAGCGGATTCTTTTATGAGTCAAAAAGAAAAATGGAAAAAAAATCACAGATATGATCTTTTATCATATAAATACATAAGTCCTCCTAATTCATATATTTCTGGATCAACATTAGAATTTGAAATAAACGGGGATCGAGAAATTCCATATCATTTCAATACATCGAAACCCGAATCATTTTATGTATTAGTAAGTATACCTAGTAATAATTATCTAGAAAAAGGATATATTATTGATAGGAATATCAATTTGGATAGAAAATATTTTGATTGTAGAATTCCTCATTTTTGTTTTAGAAAGAATATTGAGATCTGGACCAATGCACATATTGGCATGACGATTCATAAAAATACTAAGACTGAAATTCAAAATTTAAAAAAAATGAAAAAAAAAGATCTTTTTTCTACTACGGTTCGTCAAGACATCAAACCATGCAATCAAGAGGGGTTCTCTGATACTGCATCAAATCATAATACTATATCCAATCTCGAATCTTGGTTCTTCCCAGAATTTGTGCAACTTTTTAACATATATAAGATTCAACCTTGGATCATTCCAATCAAATCACTCTTTTTTCATTTTCAGAAAAATGAAAAAATAAATATAAATACAAAGAAAAATCCTCATGAATCGTCTAATAAAAAAGATCTTGAATTAGTAAATTACAAGCAGGAAGAACAAGAACAACAGGATCAAGGAAATCTTATATCGAATCTACGAAAACAAGAGAATAAAAAAGCTGTTGAAGAAGATTACGCAAGATTAGACATAGAAATTAAAAAGGGTAGAAAACAAAAAAAATCTCAATATAAGAGAAAAAAACAAAAAAAATCTCAATATAAGAGAAAAAAACAAAAAAAATCTCAATATAAGAGAAAAAAACAAACGGAACTAGATTCCTTTTTGCAAAAATATTTCCTTTTTCAATTAAGATGGGCTGATCCCTTGAATCAAAGAATAATGAACAATATTAGGGTATATTGTCTCCTACTTAGACTGATAAACCCAAAGGAAATTACCATATCCTCGATTCAAAGAGGTGAAATAAATCTAGACGAAATGCTAATTCAAAAGGAGCTAGTTCTTACAGAATTGATAAGAAAGGGAATATTTATTATTGAACCAATTCGTCTATCTATAAGAAGGGACGGAAAATCTATTGTATATCAAACTATGGATATTTCATTGGTTGAGAAGAAGAAGCACCAAACAAATAGAAAATACGCAAAAAAAAGACATATTGAGAAAGAGGGGTTTGAAAAATCCATTCCACGATACAGCCACTTATTTTTTAGTGAAGACAAAAATCATTATGATTTCCTTATTCCTGAAAATATTCTATCTCCTAGGCATCGGAGAGAATTTAGAATTCTAATTTGTTTCAATTCACGGAATTGGAATGTTTTGGATAGAAATCCAAGATTTTGCAATGAAAAGAAAATAAAAAACTGTGGACAATTTTTGAATCAGAACAAGCATATTAACACCGATGCAAAAAATTTCATGAAATTCAAATTGTTTCTTTGGCCCAATTATCGATTAGAAGATTTAGCTTGTATGAATCGTTATTGGTTTGATACCAATAACAGCAGTCGTTTCAGTATGTCAAGAATACATATGTATTCACAATTCAGAATGAATTCAATTCAAATGCAAAATTAAAAAATTTTTATTTTTATATTTTTTTTATATTTTCTAGTGGATTTCCTACATATCGTGTGACATATTCTGTAGATGAAAGCCGAAATATATAGACTGTATAACATTAGAATTTCTAACACATGATGCTGATTTCATAGTGTATCCATTTTCACTAGGAGTAGCAGAATCTTTTTAGTTTAAGTAAAACTAAATCGTTCTATTTCGTGAATGCATATATTTATCAGACCCTTTTTATCCAATATCCAAATCCAATTTCGATTTATACTAGATGAAAATAACTGTCATAATCAATCTTATTATTTTTCCTGATCGGTAAAATTCACAGAAAATACAAATTTTAATTTATTTTATGGTCAAAAATTCATTTATCTCAGTTATTCCACAAGAAGAAAAAGACGAAAATAGTGGGTCTGTTGAATTTCAAGTATTCCATTTCACCAGTAAGATACGGAGACTTACTTCACATTTAGAATTGCACAAAAGAGATTTTTTATCACAAAGGGGTCTGCGAATAATTCTGGGAAAACGTCAACGATTATTGACTTATTTGTCAAAGAAAAATAAAGTGCGTTATAAGAGATTAATGGATCAGTTAGATATTCGGGAACCAAAAACTCGTTAATTTAAATTAAATTTATTATTTGAGTTTCTTATTATTTATTATTAGCCTTGTTATTTTTTTTTTTTTTTTATTAATTATTTATATTATATATTATATTTAATTATTTTAATTATTTTCTAATAATTAGAATAATTGATAATAATTATTTAATATTTAATAATATAATAGTTTTATTTTCGATTTATATTATAGTTCTTTTTTATATTATTTTTATATTATAGTTAGAATATTAGAATATTCTAACTATAATATATTTAATATTAAGAAAATAAACATGATTCGTATGTACAACTCATATTTCATGGTTATTCAAACGTAAATCAAAGGATCTTGGCCCTTTCTCATAAACAGATTTTAAAATCTATTGATTCTATCAATTTTTAAAAATCATTGATTCGTCTGGTATCTACAATAGAAAATATATGATTTCCATCATTTTCTAATTCAAATTTTATCAGATCGAAAATCTTTTGTGTTCAAAACTTAAATTTATAGACCCAATGTCGCATTCAGTAAAAATTTATGATACATGTATAGGGTGTACCCAATGTGTACGAGCTTGTCCCACGGATGTATTAGAAATGATACCTTGGGACGGATGTAAAGCTAAGCAAATTGCTTCCGCGCCAAGAACCGAGGATTGTGTAGGTTGTAAGAGATGTGAATCCGCTTGCCCAACGGATTTTTTGAGTGTCCGTGTTTATTTATGGCATGAAACAACTCGCAGCATGGGTCTTTCTTATTGATATGTAACAAAAAACTCCCCTTGAATCATTTGATTCCTCTTTACCGAGAAAACTCCGTACTCGAGAAAAGAAAATAAAAATATATTATTCTTCTCCCGAGCACGGAGTTTTCTGGTCAAAATTTATCTTGTCTTTATCACGAGTTATTTTACTTGGTTAACAATACTTCTGGTTTTGCCGATATTTGCGGGTTCTTCAATTGTCCTTTTCCTTCATAAAGGAAATAAGGCGTATAGGAGGGATACTATATGTATATGTATCCTGGAGCTCCCTCTAATGACCTATGTATTTTGTTCCAATTGGACGATCCATTAAACCAATTGAAGGAAGATTCTAAATGGATAAATATTTTTTTATTTTCACTGGAGACTGGGAATCGATGGACTTTCCATAGGACCCATTTTACTGACAGGATTTATCACTTGAACCAACAAACATTAGATTTCGAAAAATTAGCTAATCAATCATATCCCGCAGCATTGGAAATAATATTCCATTTTGGTTTTCTTATAGCTTATGCTGTCAAATCGCCGATGATACCCCTACATACATGATTACCAGATACCCACGGGGAAGCGCATTACAGTACATGTATGCTTCTAGCTGGAATCTTATTAAAGATGGGAACATATGGATTGATTCGGATCAATATGGAATTGTTAGCTCACGCTCATTCTAAATTCTCTCTCTGGTTGATCATAGTAGGAATAATACAAATCTTTTATGCAGCTTCAACATCTCTTGGTCAACGCAATTTTAAAAAGCATATTGCCTATTCTTACGTATCTCATATGGGTTTCATAATTATAGGAATTGGTTCTATAACTGGCATGGGACTCAATGGAGCCATTTTACAAATACTCTCTCATGGATTGATCGGTGCTGCACTTTTTTCTTAGCAGAAACGAGTTGGGATAGAATACGTTTTGTTTATCTCGACGAGATGGTGGGGAATATCTATCCCAATGGAAAAAATATTGATATTTACCATGTTTAGTAGTTTCTCGATGGCTTCTCTTGTATTACCAGGAATGAGTGGTTTTGTTGCAGAATTCTTAGTCTTTTTTGGAATAATTACTAACCAAAAATATCTTTTCATGCCAAAAATGTTAATTACTTTTGTAATAGCAATTGGAATGATATTAACTCCTATTTTTTTATTGTCTATGTTACGTCATATTTTCTATGAATACAAGCTATTCAATATACCAAACTATCAATTTTCATATTCTGGACCGCGAAAACTATTTCTTTCGATCTGTATCTTTCTACCTGTAATAGGAATTGAGATTTATCCTGATTTCGTTCTTCCGTTATCGGTTGACAAGGTACAAGTTATATTAGCTAATAATTTTTCTTATTTTTATAGAAATATAGATACTAATTCTTTTTATAGCTTAGAAAATTCTAATTAATTAGAAGGAAAGTCTTATAATTCTTTGACTTTCATCTTTTCACGATTCTTCATTGTACAATGAAAAAAATGAAGAGTGAATTAGAATTGTAATGAAATACATCTAGAGTTTTTGAGAACCATTTGAATAATTCCTCCATTCAAACGGTTTTCAAAAACTCGCACAAATACTCATTGTCTATCAGACGATGTTTTTATGTGTTCTTCATGTAGTTTATTTTATTCAATTAGATATAAATGGGAATGAACCATAACTATGGAACCCGATTCCTAATAGATTGATCCCAAAATAGCATATCCAAATTAGGAGAAATCCTATAGAAGCCACAAATGCCGAATTTGTGCCTTGGTCTTGCAATTTTTTATTTGTTCTAATATGTAAATAGATTGCAAATATGGTCCAAGTAATAAATGCCCAAGTTTCCTTAGGATCCCAATTCCAATAAGAACCCCATGCTTCATTAGCCCATACTGCTCCAGAAAGAATGCCTATGGTTAAAAAGGTAAACCCTAAACTAATGACACGATAACTCCAATAATCCAAACGCTGAATTAATTGATATTTGTAAAAATTTAGAAATGAGAGAAAAGAAGTCTTTTTAAATACACTTTCTTTTTCGTTCAAATATTCTATCGTACCAACAAAGAAAAATGACTTCCTTAAGCTTATAAAATTCTTGTTAAAAAAAAAATCGATATTTTTTCGAAATGTAATCACTATAAGAGCAACTGATAATAATGATCCGCATAAAAGAACTGCATAGCTCAATAGCATCATACTGACATGCATCATTAACCAGTGAGATTGTAGAGCAGGTACTAATATTGCGGATTGATGCATTTCAATTGAAAGACCTGACGTGGCAAAACCTTGGGTAAAAATGGCACTTGGTGCAGTTATTGTGCTTAAATAATTTTTATGATTCCCAAGATATGGAATCATATGAATAATAGAGAAATTCCACGAAAGGAAGATTAATGATTCATATAAATTACTTAAGGGAAAATGTCCTGAAGAAATCCAACGAATAACTAAAAACCCTGTTATAGAGAAAAAAGTAGCTATCATCCCCTTTTCTGACGAATTACGCAATCCTTCTATTTCATAGACTAATAAGTTCATCAAATGAATCATAATCACAATTGAGATGATCGAAAAGGAAATATGAGTTAATATATGTTCTAAGGTCACAAATATCATAAACATAAAAAAGGGTCCCTATTAAATAATAAATAATTGAAATTGGAGATTCAAATAAATATTAAAAACAAAAAATACAATATACATTAATAATACATTAGTAAACGTCAATTATTTGTCTTCCAAGTCAAAAATTCATTTATCTTAGAAATTCTATTAAATAATAATATAGAATTTTATGCCGCCACTCGGACTCGAACCGAGATGCTCTAGCACTGCTTCCTAAGAGCAGCGTGTCTACCAATTTCACCATGGCGGCTTACCTGAAAGAATAATAATAAATTCATGTTGAATTGTCTATATTCAATAGAGTTATGGAAATGTTCAAGTTCAATATCAAGAATATTCAGTTAGTATTTTCGTAAGTTCAGTTTTCATAATAAACTTTAATTACATAAATGGAAAAGTCTATTTCCATTTATGTAATTTATGTATTATAAACTATAACTATAATAGAAACCTAAGCGTTTTTTATTTATTTATTTTTCAAAGTTATGCTCTTATATTATTGATATTGATGGAATCACTATAGGTAATGATTAATAAAGAGTAATCCATTTTGAACAATATATGTCTTTCACATACAACGAGAAAAATGAGTCACCTATCTTTGAATGGCAGTTCCAAAAAAACGTACTTCTATGTCAAAAAAGCATATTCGTAGAAATCCTTGGAAAAAAAAAGGCTCTTTAGCGGCAGTAAAAGCTTTTTCTTTAGCTAAATCTGTTTCTACCGGACGGTCAAAAAGTTTTTTATTGGGACAAAAAAACGTTTTTAAAAATCTTAATTGATATGTCTCAAAGAACTTCAAATTTTCTATTTTTGACTTGGAAGACAAATAATTGACGTTTACTAATGTATTATTAATGTATATTGTATTTTTTGTTTTTAATATTTATTTGAATCTCCAATTTCAATTATTTATTATTTAATAGGGACCCTTTTTTATGTTTATGATATTTGTGACCTTAGAACATATATTAACTCATATTTCCTTTTCGATCATCTCAATTGTGATTATGATTCATTTGATGAACTTATTAGTCTATGAAATAGAAGGATTGCGTAATTCGTCAGAAAAGGGGATGATAGCTACTTTTTTCTCTATAACAGGGTTTTTAGTTATTCGTTGGATTTCTTCAGGACATTTTCCCTTAAGTAATTTATATGAATCATTAATCTTCCTTTCGTGGAATTTCTCTATTATTCATATGATTCCATATCTTGGGAATCATAAAAATTATTTAAGCACAATAACTGCACCAAGTGCCATTTTTACCCAAGGTTTTGCCACGTCAGGTCTTTCAATTGAAATGCATCAATCCGCAATATTAGTACCTGCTCTACAATCTCACTGGTTAATGATGCATGTCAGTATGATGCTATTGAGCTATGCAGTTCTTTTATGCGGATCATTATTATCAGTTGCTCTTATAGTGATTACATTTCGAAAAAATATCGATTTTTTTTTTAACAAGAATTTTATAAGCTTAAGGAAGTCATTTTTCTTTGTTGGTACGATAGAATATTTGAACGAAAAAGAAAGTGTATTTAAAAAGACTTCTTTTCTCTCATTTCTAAATTTTTACAAATATCAATTAATTCAGCGTTTGGATTATTGGAGTTATCGTGTCATTAGTTTAGGGTTTACCTTTTTAACCATAGGCATTCTTTCTGGAGCAGTATGGGCTAATGAAGCATGGGGTTCTTATTGGAATTGGGATCCTAAGGAAACTTGGGCATTTATTACTTGGACCATATTTGCAATCTATTTACATATTAGAACAAATAAAAAATTGCAAGACCAAGGCACAAATTCGGCATTTGTGGCTTCTATAGGATTTCTCCTAATTTGGATATGCTATTTTGGGATCAATCTATTAGGAATCGGGTTCCATAGTTATGGTTCATTCCCATTTATATCTAATTGAATAAAATAAACTACATGAAGAACACATAAAAACATCGTCTGATAGACAATGAGTATTTGTGCGAGTTTTTGAAAACCGTTTGAATGGAGGAATTATTCAAATGGTTCTCAAAAACTCTAGATGTATTTCATTACAATTCTAATTCACTCTTCATTTTTTTCATTGTACAATGAAGAATCGTGAAAAGATGAAAGTCAAAGAATTATAAGACTTTCCTTCTAATTAATTAGAATTTTCTAAGCTATAAAAAGAATTAGTATCTATATTTCTATAAAAATAAGAAAAATTATTAGCTAATATAACTTGTACCTTGTCAACCGATAACGGAAGAACGAAATCAGGATAAATCTCAATTCCTATTACAGGTAGAAAGATACAGATCGAAAGAAATAGTTTTCGCGGTCCAGAATATGAAAATTGATAGTTTGGTATATTGAATAGCTTGTATTCATAGAAAATATGACGTAACATAGACAATAAAAAAATAGGAGTTAATATCATTCCAATTGCTATTACAAAAGTAATTAACATTTTTGGCATGAAAAGATATTTTTGGTTAGTAATTATTCCAAAAAAGACTAAGAATTCTGCAACAAAACCACTCATTCCTGGTAATACAAGAGAAGCCATCGAGAAACTACTAAACATGGTAAATATCAATATTTTTTCCATTGGGATAGATATTCCCCACCATCTCGTCGAGATAAACAAAACGTATTCTATCCCAACTCGTTTCTGCTAAGAAAAAAGTGCAGCACCGATCAATCCATGAGAGAGTATTTGTAAAATGGCTCCATTGAGTCCCATGCCAGTTATAGAACCAATTCCTATAATTATGAAACCCATATGAGATACGTAAGAATAGGCAATATGCTTTTTAAAATTGCGTTGACCAAGAGATGTTGAAGCTGCATAAAAGATTTGTATTATTCCTACTATGATCAACCAGAGAGAGAATTTAGAATGAGCGTGAGCTAACAATTCCATATTGATCCGAATCAATCCATATGTTCCCATCTTTAATAAGATTCCAGCTAGAAGCATACATGTACTGTAATGCGCTTCCCCGTGGGTATCTGGTAATCATGTATGTAGGGGTATCATCGGCGATTTGACAGCATAAGCTATAAGAAAACCAAAATGGAATATTATTTCCAATGCTGCGGGATATGATTGATTAGCTAATTTTTCGAAATCTAATGTTTGTTGGTTCAAGTGATAAATCCTGTCAGTAAAATGGGTCCTATGGAAAGTCCATCGATTCCCAGTCTCCAGTGAAAATAAAAAAATATTTATCCATTTAGAATCTTCCTTCAATTGGTTTAATGGATCGTCCAATTGGAACAAAATACATAGGTCATTAGAGGGAGCTCCAGGATACATATACATATAGTATCCCTCCTATACGCCTTATTTCCTTTATGAAGGAAAAGGACAATTGAAGAACCCGCAAATATCGGCAAAACCAGAAGTATTGTTAACCAAGTAAAATAACTCGTGATAAAGACAAGATAAATTTTGACCAGAAAACTCCGTGCTCGGGAGAAGAATAATATATTTTTATTTTCTTTTCTCGAGTACGGAGTTTTCTCGGTAAAGAGGAATCAAATGATTCAAGGGGAGTTTTTTGTTACATATCAATAAGAAAGACCCATGCTGCGAGTTGTTTCATGCCATAAATAAACACGGACACTCAAAAAATCCGTTGGGCAAGCGGATTCACATCTCTTACAACCTACACAATCCTCGGTTCTTGGCGCGGAAGCAATTTGCTTAGCTTTACATCCGTCCCAAGGTATCATTTCTAATACATCCGTGGGACAAGCTCGTACACATTGGGTACACCCTATACATGTATCATAAATTTTTACTGAATGCGACATTGGGTCTATAAATTTAAGTTTTGAACACAAAAGATTTTCGATCTGATAAAATTTGAATTAGAAAATGATGGAAATCATATATTTTCTATTGTAGATACCAGACGAATCAATGATTTTTAAAAATTGATAGAATCAATAGATTTTAAAATCTGTTTATGAGAAAGGGCCAAGATCCTTTGATTTACGTTTGAATAACCATGAAATATGAGTTGTACATACGAATCATGTTTATTTTCTTAATATTAAATATATTATAGTTAGAATATTCTAATATTCTAACTATAATATAAAAATAATATAAAAAAGAACTATAATATAAATCGAAAATAAAACTATTATATTATTAAATATTAAATAATTATTATCAATTATTCTAATTATTAGAAAATAATTAAAATAATTAAATATAATATATAATATAAATAATTAATAAAAAAAAAAAAAAAATAACAAGGCTAATAATAAATAATAAGAAACTCAAATAATAAATTTAATTTAAATTAACGAGTTTTTGGTTCCCGAATATCTAACTGATCCATTAATCTCTTATAACGCACTTTATTTTTCTTTGACAAATAAGTCAATAATCGTTGACGTTTTCCCAGAATTATTCGCAGACCCCTTTGTGATAAAAAATCTCTTTTGTGCAATTCTAAATGTGAAGTAAGTCTCCGTATCTTACTGGTGAAATGGAATACTTGAAATTCAACAGACCCACTATTTTCGTCTTTTTCTTCTTGTGGAATAACTGAGATAAATGAATTTTTGACCATAAAATAAATTAAAATTTGTATTTTCTGTGAATTTTACCGATCAGGAAAAATAATAAGATTGATTATGACAGTTATTTTCATCTAGTATAAATCGAAATTGGATTTGGATATTGGATAAAAAGGGTCTGATAAATATATGCATTCACGAAATAGAACGATTTAGTTTTACTTAAACTAAAAAGATTCTGCTACTCCTAGTGAAAATGGATACACTATGAAATCAGCATCATGTGTTAGAAATTCTAATGTTATACAGTCTATATATTTCGGCTTTCATCTACAGAATATGTCACACGATATGTAGGAAATCCACTAGAAAATATAAAAAAAATATAAAAATAAAAATTTTTTAATTTTGCATTTGAATTGAATTCATTCTGAATTGTGAATACATATGTATTCTTGACATACTGAAACGACTGCTGTTATTGGTATCAAACCAATAACGATTCATACAAGCTAAATCTTCTAATCGATAATTGGGCCAAAGAAACAATTTGAATTTCATGAAATTTTTTGCATCGGTGTTAATATGCTTGTTCTGATTCAAAAATTGTCCACAGTTTTTTATTTTCTTTTCATTGCAAAATCTTGGATTTCTATCCAAAACATTCCAATTCCGTGAATTGAAACAAATTAGAATTCTAAATTCTCTCCGATGCCTAGGAGATAGAATATTTTCAGGAATAAGGAAATCATAATGATTTTTGTCTTCACTAAAAAATAAGTGGCTGTATCGTGGAATGGATTTTTCAAACCCCTCTTTCTCAATATGTCTTTTTTTTGCGTATTTTCTATTTGTTTGGTGCTTCTTCTTCTCAACCAATGAAATATCCATAGTTTGATATACAATAGATTTTCCGTCCCTTCTTATAGATAGACGAATTGGTTCAATAATAAATATTCCCTTTCTTATCAATTCTGTAAGAACTAGCTCCTTTTGAATTAGCATTTCGTCTAGATTTATTTCACCTCTTTGAATCGAGGATATGGTAATTTCCTTTGGGTTTATCAGTCTAAGTAGGAGACAATATACCCTAATATTGTTCATTATTCTTTGATTCAAGGGATCAGCCCATCTTAATTGAAAAAGGAAATATTTTTGCAAAAAGGAATCTAGTTCCGTTTGTTTTTTTCTCTTATATTGAGATTTTTTTTGTTTTTTTCTCTTATATTGAGATTTTTTTTGTTTTTTTCTCTTATATTGAGATTTTTTTTGTTTTCTACCCTTTTTAATTTCTATGTCTAATCTTGCGTAATCTTCTTCAACAGCTTTTTTATTCTCTTGTTTTCGTAGATTCGATATAAGATTTCCTTGATCCTGTTGTTCTTGTTCTTCCTGCTTGTAATTTACTAATTCAAGATCTTTTTTATTAGACGATTCATGAGGATTTTTCTTTGTATTTATATTTATTTTTTCATTTTTCTGAAAATGAAAAAAGAGTGATTTGATTGGAATGATCCAAGGTTGAATCTTATATATGTTAAAAAGTTGCACAAATTCTGGGAAGAACCAAGATTCGAGATTGGATATAGTATTATGATTTGATGCAGTATCAGAGAACCCCTCTTGATTGCATGGTTTGATGTCTTGACGAACCGTAGTAGAAAAAAGATCTTTTTTTTTCATTTTTTTTAAATTTTGAATTTCAGTCTTAGTATTTTTATGAATCGTCATGCCAATATGTGCATTGGTCCAGATCTCAATATTCTTTCTAAAACAAAAATGAGGAATTCTACAATCAAAATATTTTCTATCCAAATTGATATTCCTATCAATAATATATCCTTTTTCTAGATAATTATTACTAGGTATACTTACTAATACATAAAATGATTCGGGTTTCGATGTATTGAAATGATATGGAATTTCTCGATCCCCGTTTATTTCAAATTCTAATGTTGATCCAGAAATATATGAATTAGGAGGACTTATGTATTTATATGATAAAAGATCATATCTGTGATTTTTTTTCCATTTTTCTTTTTGACTCATAAAAGAATCCGCTGCATAGTTATTTTTTTTCATGGAATGAATGAATTGGTATTTTTTATATAAATCCAATTGGATTGATTCCTTGTTTTGGTTTTGAATCATACAGCGTTGATTGATTCTATTTCGCCATTCTTTAGTTACTAATCGAGACCATTTTTTTTGAGATGGATCGTATTGATAATGACCTTTTAACCAGTTTTTCCATTCGTTCATTACATACGAATGAATTTTATTATGTCTTGATTTGGAATCAAATATTCCGTGTATCATTATCATACAAGAGTCTTTTAATTTTTCCTTAAAAAAAGGAGAGTTTCCTTTATATTGAAATACAGGTCTCAAGCGATCCTTATTAAGTAATTGGGTTTGTGATAATTTGTAAAATACATATGCTTGAGATAGGGAAGATAAGTTCCAATAAGTATCGGAATTTGGATTCCTATTCTCAGTACTATAAGTATTTGAAAACAACTTTTTTATAGTCAAACCCAAATTCAACTTCATTGTATTTTGATTTGTTTCATCAGTTCCTTCTTGTTCTTTATTTCTTTTATTGTTGTAAATGGATTTATTAAAGATATTTTTTTTTGATTTAAAGAAAAGTTGTGCATTGATCTTAGGAATGCTAATGGTACATAGTAAAATATCTATGTATATTTTTTCAATGAATGATTTTATAAAGTAGTGCGATTTACGCATTAATCGGATATTTTTCCTTTTTAATATTTTCAAAGATTCCGGCCTTTTATTATCATAAATTAGAACTATATCTTTTTTTTTTTCTTTTTCGTTTCGTTCTATTTGATTCCTGATTTTTATTGTCTTATCAGAAAGATCTTTCATTCTTCTTTCTATTAGTGAATAATTTAACCAATTTTTTGGTCGAATTCGAACAGATGATTCGCGAAGAATCTTTTTATTTTTTTGTAAATCTTTTTCGTTTTCCTTCATTTCATATACTTTTTCTTTCCTCAACTCAAATAAAAAAATTGGATTTATTTTTTCCAATTTTTTCATTATGAGTTTGATAACTATAAATATTTTAGTGACCCATTTTGTTGTTTCTTTTCGAACTTTTATAAATATAAAGGATTTTATTCTTTCCTTCAAAAAGTTTATAACTTGTAAAATCTTATTTTTGACCCTTCTATTTCTTTTTTTGAGTTCTTTATAAATAGGTTCAAAAAAAGAAGGTCGTTTTCGGGGAGAACCAAAGGGAAGTTCTGCTTCCATTCCCCAGACTGTTAAAAAACAAAAATTTTTGTTTTTATATTTTGAATCTCCTCGATCTCTATGATGAGATCGTACCTTAGCTTTTCGCCAAGGTTTTAGACAGAAAGGATATAGAATCTTTATCTGAATGCCGTCTGTTAACCAATCTTGGGGAAATTCTGTTTCTGATAATTGAACACCATTATAGGTGCATTTAATATGCATTTCTCTATTCCATTCCTTCAAATCCTCGTACCACTCGGGGAATTGAAATAATAACATACGTAAAATATTTTTAGCTATTATAAATGAAGGCAATATAATGTATTTTCTAAAAAAAGATTGGATTACTAACATGAAACCTCTTATTGCTTGAAGAAATACAAAGGTATCCCAAGCTTCTGATATTTCTATACGTTCTTTTTTATCCTTTTCTTCTTTTGTCTCTTCATTTTCAAAATGGGAATCTAAAATTTTAAATTCAGATTCTCGTTCTCTACCCATCCAATTCCTCAAAATAAGATTCTTCATTTCATTAATATGAAAAGAATAAAAAAAAGATGTTTTGTCTATACGGTCCAAAAAAAGTGGGGAATGCGCATTTACTTGAAAGAGGTCCCAAATAACTGTTTTACGTCTTTGAGCGCGCATGGATCCTTTGATTAGATTGCGACGAAAACACGATTGTTGGGAGTAACGTATCAGAGCTACCTCTTCCTCTTCCTCTTCCTCTTCCTCTTCCTCTTCCTCTTCCTCTTCCTCTTCCTCTTCCTCTTCCTCTTCCTCTTCCTCTTCCTCTTCCTCTTCCTCTTCCGTTTTATTATCATTTTTCTCATTGTTACTAGCATTCTTAGTACTAGAAATAGAATTGGTATTTTGATCATTATCGTTATAAATTACAACACGTTTGGCTCTTCTTGAATGAATCTCATGCTCTTCTTCTTCTAATTCTTCTTCATTTTCTTTTTCCCCTTCTTCCAACAAATCCTCGGTTAATTTGTATGACCATCTAGACACCTTTTTACTGACTTCTTTTATTTTCATTCCAATATCTTTCTTTTTCTTTTTTTTTTGATCTTTTGTAATTACATCGAATACAAATTGCAAAGATTTTGCTTGACTTTCTGAATCAATTATTTTGGCTTCTGTCAATAAAGGACATTTTTCAAAATTAAAAATGTGTCCGCACTCAGAAGATAATTCATCAATTGAGATGAAGGACTTTTCCGTTTTTTTTAAAAATGATTGACGGTAAATTCCTAAGGAATCATTAAGAAGTAGATCATGAATCTTATTTATCCAAAAAATTTCTACTAAATCTTCTGTATTTGTATAAGTAATTAAATGATTCATGATTGCATGTGAATAGAGTTTTTTTCGTGTTCCTCGACAAGGTCCGTTGAAAAAAGGATCATATGCTTTTGGCAAGCATTTTTTTTGATTCTCATCATCGCATAATATGGTTCTTTTTTCAAGCCTATCCAGACTAGTAGATCCCTCATTTTTTTCTATAATTTTTATTCGATTTATCAATTCATTATTCAAATTTAACTTTTTTTTTTCATTGGTATAAATCCAAGAATTAGAAAGATTTTCGTCATATATTTTTTCTCTTATGTACAAAGAAATTCTTCGTTCTAGCATTTCTGAAAATGTCGATAAACTAGGAGGATACATAAAGGATATTTTTTGTTTCCCATCACTTGTACATGTATAAAAAAAAAATTGTGACATTTCATTGCGTAAAGCATTTTCGAATTGATCATTTTCTATATATCGTAATGGACGATTCCATCGTTTATAATCGAAAAAAAAAGTGACAAAAGTTTTTTCAACCCAAAACCAATAATAACTTTTCTTTTTCTTTTCTTTCAGTCTTCCCAATTCAAAATTCTCTTGATGGGTATCCAGATCATAATCTTCATGAACTGGGCTATCTTGATAGCGTGCCTCTTGAAAGTGAAATTCATCCTTTGTTTTTTCCTTTCCATTCACTCGGGTCTCTTCCGTTTCATCTATTTTGTCCAGATCCTCCTTTTCTTCCGAGCAAAGGGAAGGGTTTTCTTCGTTGGATCCCTCTTGTTCCTGTTTAGTCTCCTTCGTTTCGGAAGTTGTTTCCACATCGCTTTCTTCCTTTCTTTCTTCCCCCTCTTCCGTTTCTGAAGTTTCTTTCTCTTTCAGTTTCTTAGTGACTGTAGGTGACGGCATTCTTCCTAAATAGTAGACAGAGGTGATAAATAAGAGAATACTAAAGATTCGAGCCATAGAATTTCTAAATTCTGACACAAGATACTTATTAGATCGAATAGAATGATTTTGCCGTATCCAGAATAATACCAATCCAACCCATTTCATGAAAAAAATGTGACCAATTAACCAACCAGCAAAACTACTTGTTAAAAATAAAATCTTGTTGTTGCATCGAAACATATAAATGTTGACTAATCTAGCTAACGTGGAACTTGGTAAAATGAAATGGTTGAATAATTGAAAAATTAGATTATTCAGGAATACACATTGAATGCTGAGATTACGCATTGAATTTCTGGTAGTAGATCCATAATCAAAAAAGTTTTTGTGATTGTTCCAGAAGAAATGAAACAAAAGATACGGTAGAACTAGGACAGTTATTGTATGAGGTCTACCCAATGCTAGATGCAGAGGCGCATAATAGATCGATATGAACATCATGAGCTGTCCCGCAATAAAACCAGTTGTTGCTGATATCTCCTTCTCGGTTCCTTCTTCCATAACCCGAGCTCGGAGAAGGAATAGATAAGAGGGCCCTATGGAGAATG